AAATTACGCTAAAAAGAGTACTTGATGCTGATATGAATTATAGGATTAACTAAGGTCATCGGTCTAATGAAATAAAAACTCTTGAGTTTAGTTAGTTTCTTTCAACGCATTAACTAATTCATTATGGGATTGATTGTTTTCCATTTCAATCAAAACGATTTCTTAGTAAACGTTAGAATATTATAGATCTAAAATGAACTTTTTTTATGGAGAAAGGGTAAAAAACGACTGAGATATTTTTTTATCAAACCACGTATCCTTTAACAGATTTATTAGTAATCTCATTCGAATTTTAAAATTGAATTTAGGTGTATTCTTTTCTCGAGTTTGACTAAAAACAGACTCAAGTTTTTTATTAGGCAAAAGTTTACAATCCTTTGAGGTATTTTATTACGTGTAAATAAAGTCTAGAATGACGAAAATCAAGGTCTTTTAGGTTCTTTCTTTATTTTATTAAATTTTATTAAATTTATTAAAATTAAATTTTATTAAATCATTAAATTTCATTTCTATGACATATCAGATTCTAAAGATATAAATTTGAGAGGAGAACTAAGAGTTCCAAACCAAAAATTTTTGGTTTGACAAATATTGTATGGAATCAAAATTTTATTATTTCGAGTAATTTTTGATCCAATTTAACGGATCTTTCACATATCTATATTTCTTTTTTATGAAGAGAATATTATTTATAGAAAAAATAGATAATGAATAAGAAATAATAAATAATAATTTGTTTTGAATAATATTTGTTTTGAATAATAGATGTCTTTCACATCCAACTATAACAATGATTTTAAAATGGCAGTTCCAAAAAAACGTACTTCTATATCAAAAAAGCGTATTCGTAAAAATATTTGGAAAAGGAAAGGATATTGGGCGGCGTTAAAAGCTTTGTCATTAGGGAAATCTCTTTCTACTGGGAATTCAAAAAGTTTTTTTGTACGACAAACAAATAAGTCCTAAAATATTGGAATAATCGGAATGGATTTGACTCAAAAATTTGGCTCAATACTTTTTTAATATGAAATTAACAATTGGCAGTCCCTATTCTAATCAATATGAAATAGACCAGGTTTCCATCTTATAAGATGTCTAAAAAAAAGAATTCTTCTGTTTTCTGACTTCTAAAAAAAAAAAAAGAATAAAGAAACAAATACAAGATTTTTTATTTCTTTGTAGTATATTTTGTAGTATATTTTCACTGATATTTTTGTGGTGGGGAGTCTTATTTTCCCCATCGACCTTTACAATAATGAACAATTTTTCTCTTTCTCGGGAAGGGCAGATATAATCTTTTTAGTTCAAATTAATGTATTGTTGAAACTAATGGATTACATGGTAAAAAATTTTTAATAACTTTATGACTTCTTAATTTATAATTTTTACTAATTTTTTAGTAATTACTATATGAAATGGATTTACCATATATCTCCAATTTTGAGCCCAATTAATAAAAGAACTTCATTGTTGAGATATTATATATAACTAATCTGTCAATGTACAAATAATGTGTCAATTTGAAGTAATCCAAAATAACCTATTTTGGATTCATTGAGAAAATTTATTTTTTGTTTTAAATTTATGAAATCAGATAAACGAGAAATAATGAAGTATCAATAAAAGTAAAAAATGAAAACAGTTGTTTTATTCTATCGAGAGAATAATCTACTTACAAAAGTTGGATTTTAGAATAGGATAAACTACGTCAAAGCCCTAAGATAAATAAACTGGACAGGACACCCTAATAAATGAAACCAATGAACCTTCAAATTGACTTTTGAACTCATTTTTTTTTTATCAATTTGAGTGTTGACTAAAAAACTTATTTGATTGAATTGACTTGTTCAATATCGACGATTGAATATAAATAGGCTATTATTAGTTCGAGTAAGCCGCTATGGTGAAATCGGTAGACACGCTGCTCTTAGGAAGCAGTGCTAGAGCATCTCGGTTCGAGTCCGAGTGGCGGCATGACATCTTCTAAAAGATATCCAATAGATCCTATAATAAAAATAAATTAAATTCCCGATTTCTAAATTCTTAATTAATATTAATTTAGGAGATTCCCTCCCTTTTTTTCATTTTTATGATATTTTCAACTTTAGAGCATATATTCACTCATATTTCCTTTTCGATTGTTTCAATTGTAATTATAATTCATTTGATAACCTTATTGGGCAATGAAATCATAAAACCATATGATTCGTCAGAAAAGGGGATGATAGTTACTTTTTTCTGTCTAACAGGATTATTAATCACTCGTTGGATTTATTCGGGCCATTTCCCACTAAGTGATTTATATGAATCATTAATCTTTCTTTCATGGAGTTTCTCCCTTATTCATATAGTCCCTTATTTCAAAATAAGAAAAAATTATTTAACCGAAATAACTGCCTCAAGTACTATTTTTACCCAAGGCTTTGCTACTTCGGGTCTTTTAACTGAAATACGTAAACCCACAATATTAGTACCTGCTCTACAATCGGAGTGGTTAATAATGCATGTAAGTATGATGATATTGAGCTATGCGGCTCTTCTTTGTGGATCATTATTATCAGTAGCACTTCTAGTCATTACATTTAGAAAGATTTTTTATAGTTATAAAAGTAATAATTTCTTAAAATTAAATGAGTCTTTTTCATTTGGTGAAATCCAATACAAGAATGAAAGAAACAATATGTTTAAAAAAAATTATTTTTTGTCTGCTAAGAATTATTACAAGGCCCAATTGATTCAACAATTAGATTATTGGAGTTATCGTGTGATTAGCCTAGGATTTATATTTTTAACCATAGGTATTCTTTCCGGAGCAGTATGGGCTAATGAAGCATGGGGATCATATTGGAGTTGGGATCCAAAGGAAACTTGGGCCTTTATTACTTGGATCGTATTCGCAATTTATTTGCATATTCGAACAAATAAAAATTTTCAGGGGGCAAATTCCGCAATTGTGGCGACTCTAGGCTTTCTTATAATTTGGATATGCTATTTTGGGGTAAATCTATTAGGAATAGGGCTACATAGTTATGGTTCATTTACGTTAACCTCTAGTTAAATTCCAAAAAAGTTCTTACGAATACAAACCGAGTGGAATACGGTGTATATAAAACACCTTGTGTCAACCGGCGACAACCGTGTGAATCAAGTCAAGTAGTGTAGTGATTCACACGGTTCTCGCAAAGACCAAGTATATTGGGTGAAAATTCAAATTCATATTTTGTTTTTACTTTATTTAAGATTTAAGAGAATAAAAATCCTTCTTCTTTTTTCTTTTCATTAGTCAACCAACTCTTAAAAATCATAGGAGTTTTTTTCTTTAAGAAAACTATCTATAAAAATAATTAGATAGAATACCTTCAACCTTGTCAACTGATAGTGAAAGAACAAAATCCGGATACATACCAATACCTATTACAGGTAGAAAAATGGAGATCGAAACAAATAACTCGCGCGGTCCAGAATCAAAAAAATAAGAGTTTTTAGTATTAAATAACTTATATCCATAGAACATCTGGCGTAACATAGATAATGAATAAATAGGAGTTAATATCATTCCAATTGCCATTACAAAAGTGATGGCAATTTTAGGCATTAAAAGATATTTTTGGCTGGTAATTATTCCTAAAAAGACTATCACTTCTGCAACAAAACCACTCATACCCGGTAATGCAAGCGAAGCCATGGAAAAACTACTGAACATCGTAAATATTTTTGGCATGGGGATAGCTACTCCGCCCATTTGGTCGAGATAAACAAGACGTATTCTATCATAACTCGTTCCTGCCAAGAAAAAAAGTGCAGCACCAATAAACCCATGAGAGATTATTTGTAAAATAGCTCCATTGAGTCCCGTATCGGTTATAGAAGCAATTCCTATAAGTATGAAACCCATATGAGATACGGAGGAATAGGCTATTCTTTTTTTTAAATTGCGTTGGCCGAGAGATGTTGAAGCTGCATAGATTATTTGTATTGTACCTACTATCATCAACCAAGGAGAAAATATAGAATGAGCGTGTGGTAATAATTCCATATTAATCCGAATCAATCCATACGCTCCCATTTTTAATAAAATTCCGGCTAGAAGCATACAAGTACTGTAATGTGCCTCTCCGTGGGTATCTGGTAACCATGTATGTAGGGGTAGAATCGGTAATTTGACAGCAAAAGCAATAAAAAATCCAATATAGAATATTATTTCCAAAGCCACAGGATACGACTGATTCACTGATGTTTCAAAATTTAATGTTGGTTCATTAGAACCATATAAACCGACACCCAGAACTCCCATTAAGAGAAAAATGGAACCTCCCGCCGTGTACAAAATAAATTTTGTGGCTGAGTAGAGACGTTTCTTTCCTCCCCACATGGATAGAAGTAGATAAACCGGAATTAATTCTAATTCCCACATGATGAAAAAAAGTAAAAGGTCCCGAGAAGAAAATGATCCTATTTGACCACTGTACATTGCTAACATCAAGAAATGGAATAATCGAGAATCCCGAGTAACAGGCCAGGCTGCTAAAGTAGCTAAAGTAGTGATAAATCCTGTTAATAAAACGGGTCCTATAGACAGTCCATCTATTCCTAATTTCCAACGGAAATCAAAAAAATTGATCCATTTATAATCCTCTACTAGTTGGATTAATGGATCGTCCAATTGAAAATGATAACAGAATGCATAGGTTGTTAGAAGAAGTTCTAACATGCATATACATATAGTATACCACCTAATTACCCTATTTCCTTTATGTGGAAGAAATAAAATAAAGGAACCCGCAAATATTGGTAAAACTACAATTATTGTTAACCAAGGAAATTTGTTCGTGGTAAAGACAAGATACACTTGGACCAGAAAAACCTATGCCCAAAAATAAGATATTTTTGAGCAAAGGTTTTGGCGGTAAAAAAAAATGGGCTCAAGTAGGGTTTTCTGTAACGTATTAATAAGCTATACCCATGCTGCGGGTTGTTTCATGCCATAAATAAACTCGAAC